AGTTTCGAAATTAGGAATAGTAAAGAAAGGCACCGTCATACTTCTTACATTACAATTAATGCGATATTTTTTTTTAAAAAAAAAAGGAATCCTTTCACCATTTTTCCTTATTAATAAAGGAAATAAGCAAAAATTATATTTAATCACCCTTTGCGCCTCTCTACCCCATAAAGATATTGAATAAACCGAGCTTTTTTTTTTTCCACTGTAAGTTTGAAAATAAACATTTAAATGCCCTTCAAAAGTAAGTAAATAGATCCGAAACATATAAAATGCAGTTAATCCCGCGGTGGCAAAAGCTATTATTGAAAAAATAGGCGAATAGAGCCAACTATCATTAAGAATTTCATCTTTGGACCAAAAACATCCAAGAGGTGGAATACCACAAAGAGAAAGTGTACCTACTAAAAAAGATGTTTTTGTAATCGGTACATGTTTTCTTAAACCTCCCATAAGAGCCAGATTCTGGCTTTTATCTGGAGAATAGCCAACAATAGTTTCCATTGAATGAATAATAGATCCAGATCCTAAAAACAACAATGCTTTAGAATAAGCATGAGTAATCAAATGAAACAAAGCAGCTCGATAAGAACCCATACCTAGAGCCAATATCATATAACCCAATTGAGACATTGTAGAATAAGCTAAACCTCTCTTAATATCTTTTTGAGCAAGAGCTAAAGTGGCCCCTAAAAGTAAGGTTATTATACCTATCAAAGCTATTAGATTCATTATGTAGGGTAAAACTATTAAAAGCGGGAGAAGCCGGGCAACAAGAAAAATTCCTGCCGCTACCATAGTAGCGGCATGTATAAGAGCTGAAATAGGGGTAGGACCTTCCATAGCATCAGGTAACCATACATGAAGGGGAAATTGAGCAGATTTAGCAATTGCACCAGCAAATAATAGAAAGGCACACAAAGTAGCAAATAAAAAATTAACTTCATTATTATAAACCAAGTTATTGAATATTTCAAACAAATCCCAAAATTCTAAACTGCCCGTTATCCAATAAAAACCCAAAATTCCTAATAATAAACCAAAATCTCCAACGCGATTAGTTACAAACGCCTTTTGACACGCATTCGCTGCAGTAGGCCGGGTGAACCAAAAACCGATTAATAGATAAGAACACATTCCAACTAATTCCCAAAAAAAATAAATTTGTATCAGATTCGAGCTAATAACTAATCCTAACATTGAAGTATTGAAAAAACTCATATAAGCAAAAAATCTCAAATATCCCAGATCATGAGACATATAATTGTCACTATAAATAAGAACCATAATTCCAACCGTAGTGATTAATATTAACATAATAGAAGTAAGTGGGTCAGCCAAAAAACCAAATTCTAAAGAAAAGTCATTATTGATAGTCCAAGACCATATAGATAGATAGATAGAAGGGTTATTTTTTTGTTGAATAAATAAATAGGTTGAAAAACTCATAACTATACTTAAGAATAAAACACTAGGAAAAACCCACATACGGCGAAGATCTTTTGTTGCCGTTGGAAAAAGTAGAAGTCCTACTCCTATTAATATAGGAACTGGAAGGGGAATAAAAGGTAAAATCCATGAATATTGATATGTATATTCCATAAAAATCTTTTTAGTTTTATCTTAATTAATTGTTTCTGATTTACCGGCTCTTATTTTTTTTTTGAAATGAAAAGGATCGGTTAATAAAATAAAAAATTACTAAAAAATTTTCTAGCCTTAATTTTTTTGAATCCTTTTTAACTATTTTAAAAATTTCATCAAATCACGAGATTAAAATTGTTCAAATGATATGAACAAATTACTATTGAAAAATAAAAAAGAAACCTAGTACGTTTTTTGTAAAATTGGATGAAAAAAATGAAAATTTCCATTTTCATCTTAATTAGTATTACGTATTATTAAATATTACAACAATTTCTATAGAGAAAAGGTAAATAATTACACGAAAACAAGTATTTGATCTGAATCCCAAAAAACTATAATTTTTCCCAGAAAGTTTATTTATTGTAGTTAGAGGATTCATAATTATTAACCGATTTATTTTTGGAGATGAGTTGATTGTATTTTATTACAATAATTACACGAAAACAAGTATTTGATCTGAATCCCAAAAAACTATAATTTTTCCCAGAAAGTTTATTTATTGTAGTTAGAGGATTCATAATTATTAACCGATTTATTTTTGGAGATGAGTTGATTGTATTTTATTACAATAAAAGACATTTCCTTTTTTTAGTAAAGACTATGATCTTCAAACTATGACATACAAGACTTGATTTTACCTAAAATTAAAAGGAGGAATTTTTAATTAAAAATAAAAAATATATATATATAGCTTTTAGAAAACGATTTATATTGGCACTTTTTAAATTAGATGTACTTTTTTTTGTGAGCCTGGCCAATTAAATTAAAAAATTAATAAGGTTAAAGGTATAGGGGTTGGTTTATTAAAACTTTCGATATTTTTTAGTATGTATTTATGTATTTTAGCCCCATTTTATTAACTATCTAAATGAATGTAGCGCTACAAAAATAAGCTATACAGGAACATTAAAGAAGGGTACACAGTCTTTTTTTTTTGTATTTTTTTTATTATCAGATCAAATTTAATCAATTAGATTTTTATGGCATAGCGAATTTTATAGATATGGATTTGAATGAGGATATAAGAGAAACAATAAAATAAATATGAATTATTCGATATTGTCTAGAATAGAAAAAAATAGTTTTTTATTTATATTTTATATTATTTATAATATAAAATATAAATATTTTTTGTTCCCAGTACTATATTTATAGTCTATTTACGTTACGCGATTTTTATGAAAGGAGTACAATCTAGAAAATAAATAGATAGATAGATAGCTGGATAATAAAGAACAATTTATTTTGAACACTAGATAATAGATGTCTTTGACATCCAACTATAGAAACTAAAAACTTATTATAATTTTTTAATGGCAGTTCCTAAAAAACGTACTTCTATCTCAAAAAAACGTATTCGTAAAAATATTTGGAAAAAGAAAGTATATTGGGCAGCATTGAAAGCCTTTTCGTTAGGTAAATCTCTTTCTACAAGGAATTCAAAAAGTTTTTTTTATGCAACAAATAAATAATCAAAGATTGGAATAATCTGAGTTATTTTGATTTGAAAAGCAGTCAGTAGAATTTGTTTCTAATTTATTTATAAGTTTTATTTTATATTACAAGTTAGAAAAAATTTTTAAAAATTGTATTATTAAAAAAAAAAAAAGATTTTCTATTTTAGTTATATGCTTATTAATTAAAAAAAAAAATATTAAAAAAATATTAAAATAATATTAAGTTAATATTTATATATTTATATAGGTTAATATAAATATATATAAAATGAAAAAAAAAATATCTAAATATAAATAAAAATTTATATTCTCTAATTTATCTAATGTTTTGTTTTGACCCGATCAATATTTTATTTGTTTCGTTTGTTTCGCTTTTATATTTATATTTATATATTTATATAGGTTAATATAAATATATATAAAATGAAAAAAAAAATATCTAAATATAAATAAAAATTTATATTCTCTAATTTATCTAATGTTTTGTTTTGACCCGATCAATATTTTATTTGTTTCGTTTGTTTCGCTTTTATATTTATAATAAAAAACAATTATAGTGTATACTTAATTTAAATTAAAATGTTATACCTTTTTTTTTCAAATAAAGAATAAATGCAAGAACAAAACAAGATTTAACCTTATACTTTATCGTTTTTATGATGGGGAAAATAAAAATCCCCATCGATTCGATAATAAAAAAATTTTAGAGCATAACTTTAGTATTTAGTATATTAAATGTATAGTGAATATATTTAATAAACTAATTAGAGAAGAACATATAGAAAATTTGTAGTCACTATCACTAATAGGCTGTTCAAACTAATTAATTAAATTCAAAATGTGTTTTATAAATCATTCTTTCTTTAAGTTATTATCAATAGATATATCCTAACTTTACTTTTGGTTTAACCCAATAAAAAATAATAAAAAAATCCTTTTACTTTTTTTAAGTGATTATAGGACGAATACGCCCAGTTTAGATCCTATGTTTCAACCGGAGGATCAATCAAAAATATATAAATTTATATTTAATTGATTACTCCACTCTCGACAATTTTTGACCCGATCAATATTTTATTTGTTTCGTTTGTTTCGCTTTTATATTTATAATAAAAAACAATTATAGTGTATACTTAATTTAAATTAAAATGTTATACCTTTTTTTTTCAAATAAAGAATAAATGCAAGAACAAAACAAGATTTAACCTTATACTTTATCGTTTTTATGATGGGGAAAATAAAAATCCCCATCGATTCGATAATAAAAAAATTTTAGAGCATAACTTTAGTATTTAGTATATTAAATGTATAGTGAATATATTTAATAAACTAATTAGAGAAGAACATATAGAAAATTTGTAGTCACTATCACTAATAGGCTGTTCAAACTAATTAATTAAATTCAAAATGTGTTTTATAAATCATTCTTTCTTTAAGTTATTATCAATAGATATATCCTAACTTTACTTTTGGTTTAACCCAATAAAAAATAATAAAAAAATCCTTTTACTTTTTTTAAGTGATTATAGGACGAATACGCCCAGTTTAGATCCTATGTTTCAACCGGAGGATCAATCAAAAATATATAAATTTATATTTAATTGATTACTCCACTCTCGACAATTGAATATAAAAAGGTTATTATGATTTCGAACAAGCCGCTATGGTGAAATCGGTAGACACGCTGCTCTTAGGAAGCAGTGCTAGAGCATCTCGGTTCGAGTCCGAGTGGCGGCATGGCCTCTTCTAAAAGAGTAAGTCCTATACTGAATTCAATTCACTTTTTTTTATTTAAAAAAAATTTATGATCTTTTCAATTTTACAGCATATATTAACACATATATCCTTTTCAAGTCGTTTCAATTCTAATTAAAAAAAATTTGATGATCTTTTCAATTTTACAGCATATATTAACACATATATCCTTTTCAGTCGTTTCAATTCTAATTACAATTTATTTGCTAACCTTATTAGTAAATGAAATCGTAGGATTATATGATTCGTCAGACAAGGGGATGATGGCGACTTTTTCCTGTATAACAGGATTATTAGTTACTCGTTGGATTTATTTACAACATTTACCATTAAGTAATTTATATGAATCATTAATCTTTCTTTCATGGAGTTTATCCAGTATTCATATGATTCCATATTTAAAAAAAAAAAAAAACTATTTAAACGAAATAACCGCACCAAGTGCTATTTTTACCCAAGGTTTTGCTACTTCGGGTCTTTTAACTGAAATGAATCGATCCGAAATATTAGTACCCGCTCTCCAATCCCATTGGTTAATGATGCACGTAAGTATGATGGTGTTGGGCTATGCAGCTCTCTTATGTGGATCATTATTATCACTAGTTCTTCTAGTCATTTCATTTCAAAATTTCATAAGGATTTTTACTAAAAGCAAAAATGAGCCATTTTCGCTGGGCGAGAGTCAATACATAATAGAAAAAAATAATAGTTTCATAAACACTTCTTTTCTTTCTTCTAGGAATTATTACAGATTTCAATTGATTCAACAATTGGATCTTTGGAGTTATCGTATTATTAGTTTAGGCTTTATCTTTTTAACGATAGGTATTCTTTCGGGAGCAGTATGGGCTAATGAAGCATGGGGATCATATTGGAATTGGGATCCAAAGGAGACTTGGGCATTTATTACTTGGACCGTATTTGCAATTTATTTACATACTCGAACAAAAAAAAAATGGGAAAGTGTAAATTCTGCAATTGTGGCCTCGATGGGCTTTGTTATAATTTGGATGTGCTATTTTGGGGTTAATTTATTAGGAATAGGGTTGCATAGTTATGGTTCATTTACATTAACATCTAATTGAATTTAAGAAAGAAAAGTACTTGAAAACTAGAAAATAAACATAGGACAGTATAAGTGTATATAAGAAAACTTCGTGTAATCAAAATCAAGCGAGAACCTTTTGAATCAAGTAATGGGAATGAAGCAAATCAAAACAAAGGGTTCTCGCTTGATGACATACCCGGTTATAATATAATTATAACTTTTTTTTTCTCAAATTTCAGAGAATAAAAAGGACTTATTTTTCATTTTCGAACAAACAATTTTAAAAATAATAGGATTTTTGTTTGATTTTTTGGTTTACTCACGAAAACTATGGATAAAAATAATTAGATATAAGGGCTTCGACTTTGTCAACTGATAGTGAGAAAACGAAATCTGGATAAATACCAATGGATATTACGGGTAAAAGAATAGATATCGAAACAAACAATTCTCGCGGTCCAGAATCACCAAAATAGGAGTTTGGGGCATTAGCATTAAAAAGCTTGTATCCGTAGAACATCTGTCGTAACATAGATAATGAATAAATAGGAGTTAATATTATTCCAATTGCCATTACAAAAGTAATTAGTATTTTTGGCATTAAAAGAAATTTTTGGCTAGTAAGTATTCCAAAAAATACTATCAATTCTGCAACAAAACCACTCATGCCCGGTAATGCAAGAGAGGCCATTGATAACATACTGAAAGTCGTAAATATTTTTGGAAGTGTGATAGCCATTCCGCCCATTTCATCGAGATAAACGAGACGTATTCGATCATAACTTGTTCCTGCCAAGAAAAAAAGTGCAGCTCCAATAAATCCATGAGAAATTATTTGTAAAATGGATCCGTTGAGTCCTGTATCGCTTATAGAACCAAATCCTATAATGATGAAACCCATATGAGATACGGAGGAATAAGCTATTCTTTTTTTTAAATTACGTTGACCGGGAGATGTTGAAGCCGCATAGATTATTTGAATTGTGCCGACCATCATCAACCAAGGAGAAAATATAGAATGGGCGCGGGGTAATAATTCCATATTGATCCGAACCAATCCATACGCTCCCATTTTTAATAAAATTCCGGCTAGAAGCATACAAGTACTGTAATGTGCCTCTCCATGAGTGTCTGGTAACCAAGTATGTAAGGGTATAATCGGCGATTTAACAGCAAAGGCAATAAAAAATCCAATATAGAATAGAATTTCGAGTGCTACAGGATACGATTGATTAGTTGATGTTTCAAAATTTAATGTAGGTTCATTAGAACCAGCTAAACAAATACCTAGAATTGCCATTAATAAGAAGGCGGAACTTCCTGCAGTGTACAAAATAAATTTTGTAGCTGAATACAAACGTTTCTTTCCTCCCCACATCGATATAAGTAGATAAACTGGAATTAATTCTAATTCCCACATAATGAAAAAAAGTAAAATGTCTTGAGAAGAAAATGGTCCTATTTGACCGCTATACATTGCTAACATCAGGAAATGGAATAATCGGGATTCTCGAGTAACCGGCCGAGCCGCTAAAGTAGCTAAAGTTGTTATAAACCCCGTCAGCAAAATGGGTCCTATAGAAATTCCATCTATTCCCAATCTCCAGGAAAAATCAAAAAAATCGATCCATTTATAATCCTCTGTCAATTGGATTAATGGCTCGTCCAATTGGAAATGATACCCGAATGCATAGGTTGTTAGAAGGAGTTCTATTATACATATACATAAAGTATACCATTTAATTACCTTATTTCCTCTATGAGGAAATAATAAAATTAAGGAACCCGCAAATATTGGCAAAACTACAACTATTGTTAACCAAGGAAAAAAATTCGTGGTAAAAACAAGATACACTTGGACCAGAAAAGCGCGTGCTCAAAAAAAAGATTTTTTTTTGAGCACGCGCTTTTGTCGGTAAAGGTAAAAAAATAAAATGTAGTCGTATTCAAGTCGTATTTTTTGGACCGTATCAATAAGCTAGACCCATACTTCGAGTTGTTTCATGCCACAAATAAACTCGAACACTCAAGAAATCCGTTGGACAGGCAGATTCACATCTTTTACAACCCACACAGTCCTCTGTTCTTGGAGCAGAAGCAATTTGCTTAGCTTTACACCCGTCCCAAGGTATCATTTCTAATACATCTGTGGGGCAAGCTCGGACACATTGAGTACACCCTATACACGTATCATAAATCTTTACGGAATGTGACATTGGATCTATCGATTCTTTTTGTTAATAAAAGATTTTCGATCTAGTAAACTTGTAAATCACTCATATATTTAGATACCAGATCAATCAACGATTTAGATTTACCAGAATTTTTCTAATCAATCTACTTAGGGATCGACTCGTGGGAAAGAACCAAGATACTTTGATTTCTTCTATATACTTTGATTTCTTCTATATTTCGCAAACATGATCATACATTATGTATAATATCCGCTAATTCAAATTTATGAATATTCTAATTTGTATAGTTTGGTTAATACTACTTAGAATTCCTATTACTTATTCAACAAATTCGATTGATTGATATGAGTTGATTTTCTGTTACGATAAATTGATGAAACAATAGCTGGTCCAATAGCTGCTTCAGCGGCTGCAATGGCTATAACAAAAATGGAGAAAATATTTCCTTTTAATTGGCGACTGTCAAAAAAATCAGAAAATGTTACTAAATTTATATTAACCGCATTCAGTATAAGTTCAAGACACATAAGAGCTCTAACCATATTTCGGCTGGTGATCAATCCATATATGCCGAGAGAAAATAAGTAGGCACTCAAAACAAGTACATGTTCGAGCATCATTAACCAACTCCTTATTAATTTCGATTCATTTAAATATAATATGAACAACAAGGCAAGGCATTCAATTGACTAGTATATAAAATAAAGTATGGAACAAAGAAATATATTGGGAATAGGTCGAATAAAAGAATTTCTATTTTAGACATAAACAATTTTAAATTCTAAATTGAAGGAAAATAAATGTGATAACACAAAATAACGTTTAATTTGTTGATAATTTGATAGATTTATTATTGGCGCGCCACGGAAATTGCACCTATCAAAGCGGCTAAAAGAATTATCGAAATGAATTCAAATGGAAGAAAAAAATCTGTTGATAAATGAATTCCAATTTGTTGACTATTACTTATCAAATCGTGCTCTATAATCTGGTTTGATCTTGTAGTCCAAATAATGCCATACCATGACGTATCTGTAATAATAGTAATTAGTAAACCAAAAAGACTTGTACAAACCAGCAAAGTAACCCCATTCCCAATTGTCCAAAGATTAAAATCTTTGGAGTAGTCTGAACCATTCATAAACATCACAGCAAATATGATTAAAACATTTATAGCTCCCACGTAAATAAGGAGTTGGGAAGCAGCTACAAAATATGAATTGGATAGAATATAGAATAGAGATATAGAAATAAGAACTAATCCCAACGAAAAGGCACAATAAATTGGGTTGGTAAGTAATACTACTCCTATACCTCCTAAGATAAGACCTAATCCCAGAAAGACTAAAAGAAAATCATGTATGGGTCCATGCAAATCCATTATATGTAAAATAAGAGATAGATAAATCGAAATCTTTTTCATGACCTTATTGAGAACCAGACCAGAAAAATATAGTTGATGATTCATAAGAAATTTCTACTTGCATTACCTCCTAAGAGGTATGAATTAATGTGGGTACATTTATTGGACAAATTTCATGTTTTCTCTGAATAGAGTAAGAGTAGCTCGAATACGAAAATATCTATTTCGAAAAAACTATCCATTTCGAAATAATATCAATATCATATATATTAATTATATCAGAGATATTAATTAATGAAATTTCAATACAAATTAAGACGTAATTCTTACCAACTAATAACCTGTTGATATTTGTAGTTTTTAATTATTGAGACCAAACAAAAAGGAAAAACTCATTTCTTTAAATCAAAACTAAATCCTAGTAATTCAAAAATTTTCTTTAATCAAGAATTTACTTATTTTTTATTTGAGTCGAATTCAAAATTGTTCGAATTGTATAATCATCAATTACTGCCATTGGTAAACGACCCAGAGCAATTTGATTATAATTCAATTCGTGACGATCATAAGTAGAAAGTTCATATTCTTCAGTCATTGATAAACAATTTGTTGGACAATACTCAACACAGTTACCACAAAATATACAGATTCCGAAATCAATACTGTAATTAAGTAATCCTTTCTTTCGAATATCAGTTTCCAATTTCCAATCAACGACGGGTAGATCTATAGGACATACACGAACACATACTTCACAAGCAATACATTTATCAAATTCAAAATGGATTCGACCACGGAAACGCTCCGCGGTGATTACCTTTTCATAAGGATATTGAATAGTTATGGGTAAACGATTTACGTGGGATAAGGTAATCATGAAACTTTGACCAATGTACCTTGTAGCCCGTACTGTTTGTTGACCATAGTTCATGAACCCAGTTATCATAGAAAACATATCGTGAATATATATAATTTTATCTTTGTTTTTTTCTCTTGTTTGATCCAAGTAGGAAATATAGAATATTATATTCTTTTACAGTGAAAATAGTTGAGAAGAAGTTGTTAATAATAGATTACCGAGAGAAATAGGTAAAAGAAATTTCCATCCAAGATTCAATAGCTGGTCCATTCTTATCCTAGGTAAAGTCCATCTTGTTGTGATAGAAATGAACAAGAACAAATAAGTCTTAGCTAATGTAATAAACATATCAATTGTCGGTTCAAAAACACCGTATGTTTTATTTATTTCAAAAAACTCAGAAACAAATATGTACGGAATAGATAAATTCCAACCGCCCAAATAAAGAACTGTTATAAATAATGAAGAAACTAATAGGTTTAAATAGGAAGCAACGTAAAATAAAGCAAATTTGATACCTGAGTATTCGGTTTGATAACCTGCTACTAATTCTTCTTCTGCTTCTGGTAAATCAAAAGGTAATCTTTCACATTCTGCTAGGGAAGAAATTAGAAAAAAAATAAACCCTATAGGTTGACGCCACAAATTCCACCCCCAAAAACCATATTTTGATTGTGCCTCAACTATATCAACTGTACTTGAACTATTAGATAATTATAGTCGGTGATACCATCACTGTTTCCATCGCTATTCCAGAACCGTACATGAGATTTTCACCGCATACGGCTCCTTGAGGGCCTTAAATAAATCTAAAGCGTGGGTCGGTATTATTTTATCTTGATATGTTTATAAGATGTATAAGATCAAAATTTTTTGTACGATCCCGACAATCCCGAATTAGACCAATTGAATTCTGTCTGTTTTGCTTTAATAAAAATTTAGATTATTAATAATCTAATTTTTTTAATATAAATATATAAATTAAAAAAATTAAAGTGCTTCTGAATTGATCTTAATCCTTTGATTTAATAATTTCAGTAATCATTTTAAGTTTTCTTTGTTGAGTAATAGCTTAATTCTTCAATCAAATACTCCGTATAAAGATATCAATAACCCTTTCTTTTAACTTACGAAAAAAATTATACATAAATTCATGTATTATAGTACGAATGCTATCTATATAAATATAGAAAGGAAAGAATAAAAAATATATTTTTTATTCTTTTTTATTTTTTTACTGTAATTGTATTTCTTTCTCTTTTTTTTCGTTTCTATTCTTCTTTCTGTTTCTGCGAAGATTGGATTTACAAAATCAAAACAAAGGATTATTTCGTTTCCAATGGTTATTTATTTAATCGACGGATAGGAGCATACTCTGGATCGGAATCGTGGGGAGTACTGCCTAATCATTTCTACCAACTTAAAGCCCCAATAAATATTCTTTGTACATTATGCAGAAATATTCTTTTACATAATCTCCATTACAAATCCTTTGTGTATCTTGGTGTTTCTACTCATCCGCTCGTTTTTGTTCAATCATCTGTTAAAGGTAATCCATGTATGATAATACATATAAACGATAGTGAAAACTCACTCTGGTGGATCTTTTTAACCCGCTTCAAGTCAGGATGACTAATTACCAAATCTTGGGGCAAACGCTTTCTTCCGCTTATGTTTATTTCCGTTCAGTTCTCTAACTCTTATACATAGAAAATGAGACTCCATTTTTTTACTGCCATTTTATCTATAAGCTGTTTTCTTTCACTCATATAACTTTCTGATTTAGTTCATCCAGCCAAATACTGAATAAAAAATGAAGATATTTTCTCAAGGCATTCCGCCCTCTTACTATAAAGGAAGAAATAGAAAATAATTTTTGTCTTAACGAACCGCACGTAGAGATATTGATAACACACATAAAGTTAATGGTATTTCATAACTAATCGATTGAGCAGCAGCCCGTAGACCACCTAAAAAAGAATATTTATTATTTGACCCGTATCCTGACATAAGAAGGCCAATGGGAGAAATACTTGAAACGGCAATCCATAAAAAAAGACCAATATTGAGATCCGATAAAACAAGGCGAGAACCAAAAGGAACTACTGAATAGCTTACTAAAATGGATATGACCACTATGGATGGTCCGATACTGAATAAACGAGTATCTCCTCTAGATGGAAAGATATTTTCTTTGAAAAGAAGTTTTGTCCCATCGGCTAAAGCTTGAAGAACTCCTAAAGGGCCGGCGTATTCAGGGCCAATACGCTGTTGTATCCCTGCAGATATTTCTCTTTCTAACCATACAATTACTAGTACACCCATTGTAATTCCCAATATAAGAGTAAAAATAGGAATAAGTATCCATATAATTCCATAAGCCTCTTTTAAAAATTCCAATCTAGAAAAAGAATTGATATCTTGTACTTCTGTTCTATCAATTATCATTTCAACGATCAACTTCTCCCATAATGATATCTATGCTACCGAGTATTGTCATAATATCAGCCAATTTCATTCTTTTAACTAACTGAGGAAGAATTTGCAAATTGATAAAACCAGGCGGGCGAATTTTACACCTCCAAGGAAAAACGCTCTGATCTCCTATTAAAAAAATTCCCAATTCTCCCTTTGGGGCTTCAACTCTCACATAGAGTTCTTGTTTCGGCAATTCAAATGTGGGAGAAGGTTTTTTACTAAAAAATCGATAGTCAAAATCATTCCATTCTGGATTCTTTTCTCTATCAAAGTATCGGATTTCTAAATTTTCATACGGCCCCCCCGGAATTCCTTCTAAAGCCTGTTGAATAATTTTTATGGATTCTGTCATTTCGCCAATTCGAACTAGATAACGAGCTAATGAATCTCCTTCTTTTTGCCACTGTACTTCCCAATCAAATTCGTCGTAACACTCATAATGATCAACTTTACGGAGATCCCATTGTATTCCAGAAGCTCGCAGCATTGGCCCTGATAAACCCCAATTTTTGACTTCCTCTTTTCCAATCATGCCTACCCCTTCAACTCGTTCTAAAAAAATAGGATTTCGTGTAATAAGTTTTTGATATTCAGTAACTCCTGTTAAAAAATAATCACAAAAATCTAAACATTTATCGATCCAGCCATAAGGTAAATCGGCCGTTACTCCTCCAATACGAAAAAAATTATGCATCATTCTCATCCCAGTGGCGGCTTCAAATAGATCATATACTAATTCTCTTTCTCTGAAAATATAGAAGAAAGGAGTCTGCGCCCCAATATCTGCCATAAAAGGACCGAGCCATAAGAGATGCGAAGCTATACGACTCAACTCCAACATAATTGTTCGGATATAGCTGGCTCTTTTAGGTACTTGTATATTTCCCAACAACTCTGGCCCATTTACGGTTATTGCTTCTGTGAACATGGTAGCTAAATAATCCCAACGTGTTACATAAGGCAGATATTGTATAATTGTTCGGTTTTCCGCAATTTTTTCCATTCCTCGATGTAAATAACCTAATATTGGTTCACAATCAATAACATCTTCACCGTCGAGAGTAACGATGAGTCGAAGAACGCCATGCATTGATGGGTGGTGGGGGCCCATATTTACTATCATGAGGTCATTTCTTGTAGCTGGTATATTCATAGGTTTTTCCTCCGTTCATTCTTTCATGAATTAGTGAAAGTTAAAATAAGTTCATTAAAATTCAAGATCTAATGAAAGTTAAAATAAGTTCATTACGACAATTCAAGATCTAATAAATCAAATAATTCAAAACGACTCTTCAAATTAACGCGTTTTTGAGTCCCGAATATTTAACTGATTAATTAATTGTTTATAACGTATTCTATTTTTCTTTGACAAATAAGACAGCATCCTTTGGCGTTTTCCCAAAATTTTGTGGAGGCCTCTCTTCGATAAATAGTCTTTTCTGTGCAATTCCAAATGTGACGAAAGTGTTCGTATCCTATTAGTTAGCCTTAGTATTTGAAATACAACAGACCCCTTCTTTTCTTCTTTTTCTTCGTACGAAATAACCGAGATGAATGACTTTTTTACCATGAAATTAAATCTTTTACTCCTCCCCCCACGGCCCTTACCTTAATTAATAGATATTTTTATTGATCAATAATAATAGTGCTACTCATTTTTTTTTGCATACACAATAGAATAATCTTAATTTTGTTCAAAATTAGCAATTTTAAAATTGTCTTCAAATAGGTAGACAAAAGGATGGTTGTCTACACTCACAAAAGATAAAAATTATACCCCTAAAATAAAAATTTTAAAATAAAATAAATGACGAATATTTTATCATCATTTATAGATATTGATATGTCATTGAATTAGTATCATGTATCAAAATGGAATGTAAAAAAACGTATGTGTGCTTCTTTTTGTCTTCATATACGCAATCCATCCAACACGGGAAATAAAGTAAATTCATCTGTATTTAACTTTATTTCAGTACATGGTCTGTTCATTTTTAAATTTCGGATACATATGTGTCCTTACCATACTGAAACGACTGCCATTGTTGGTATCAAACCAATAGCGATTGATACAAGCGAAATCTTCTAATCGATAATTAGGCCAAAGAAAAAACTTTAATTTAATTAGTGTATTTTTATCTCTTTTTCTTTTATTGAAAACTGGACTTGTTACCTTATTTTCATTACAAAATGTCGCATTTAGGGGCATACCATTTCTATTCATAAAACAGAAACAAATTAGAATTCTCAATTCTCGACGATGTCTAGGGGATAAAAAACTTTCAGGAACAAACAAATCATAATGATTTTTGGCTCTATTTTCAGCCATCTTTTGATGTTTTGGAATGAATTCATCAGAATTTTTATTATCAACACGGTCTTTTTCTCGGTACCTTCGATTAATTGTGTACTTACTCTTATGAACCACAGAAATACCTACAGTTTGATACATAATAAATTGTCCTTCCTTTTCCTTTTTTATAAACAGACGAATGGGTTCGATAAGTAATATTCCCTTTTTAAGTAATTCTGTAAGAGTTAAATTTTTCTGAATCATTAAAATATTTAGACTCAGTTCTCCCCTTTGAATAGAGGCTATAGTAACTTCTTTTGGGTTTATCAGTCTAAGTAGCAGACAATATACTTTAATGTTATTCATTGTTTTTTGATTTAAAAGATCATCCCATCTCAATTGAAAGAGCAAATATCGTTTTAGTAAGAAATCAAACCCCCTGTATATGTTTATGTTCTTCTTGTATTGTTTTTTCTTTTTTTTCATCTTTGATATCCCAGAATTTTCTTCAATATCTTTTTCGTGGTTTAAGAGAGTTGATTCAAAATCTGCTTGGAAAGCGCGTTTTTTTTCTCTTTGATTTTCTTTTTCTACTTCAAGAGATTTTTTTTCATTTGAAAAAATTGATATAAAACTATTTTTTTTTTTTTTTACAGCGGTGTTTTTAGTTTCGCTGGCATTTTTGTTTACATTAAAGAGAAATTTGATTGATATGTCCCATGATTTAATTTTATACGAATTAGAAAGTAGCAAAAATTCTGGGAAAAACCAAAGCTCGAAATTTGATATGGAACAACTTAGTATTTCTTCATTCATTCTCATCCAATCAAAAAGTTTTGTTTTAGTGGATGGGGTGATTTCTTGATTGTGATGAATCGTGGGATAAAAAAGACCTTTCTTGTCCATTTTATCAATTATTTTATAATAATTAGTACTAATCTTAGTATATTTATTATTGTTGGCGTCAGTATCCATATTGCTCCAAGCCCCAATATCAATTTTCTTTCTAAGATGAAAATTCAGAAATATCCAATCAAAATATTTTCTATCCGTATTTTTCTTTATATCAATAATAGTAGTTTCTACTAGATAATTATTGATCGGAACACCTACTGGCGTTTTAAAAAAAATTAGTTTACGTTCGTTGTAATTATATAAAAAATATTGGTTAGGATTTACTTGTAAGGGTAATCCAAAAATAGAAGAATGCTTCTTATCCTTATATTTAATAAAATTATATGATAAAAGATTGTATCTATCCTGTTTTTTAACATTTTTTTTTTTTTTTTCGAATATAATTAATTGGTTTTTTTCATATGAAAAACGTTTGTTTAAATTTAAATGTTTATTTTGAAATATAAAGTCTATATTTTTACTTTTTTGTCTTACTAACGTAGACTGAGATAAATCATTTTGATAATACCCTTTTATCAAATTTTTACATTGATGTATTCCAAAATTTCCTAGGTTCTTATGCCTTAAGTTGGAATGTAATATTTTATGTGTTCCAATAAAATAATCCTTTATTTCAGTCTTAAGAAAAAGAGATGGTCCATTATATTGAAAGACATATCTCAATCTTAACTTATATAAATTATAAAAGTTAAAGACTGTGTTTTGTAAAAATTTGTAAAAGACATATGTTTGTGATAAATAAGATAAGTCAAAAAAAGTATGTGAGTTCTTATTACTAATATTAGAAAGTGACCCTTTTATAGTATAAATAAGCTGAGTTTTTTTTTTTTTTGTTTTATCAATTTTGTTTTGATTTGTTTCATTATTGTAAATATAGTTATTATAGGAACGGTATTTATAATAATTTTTTTTTGTTGATTCAAAAAAAAAATAAAAAAAAAGTTGTGCACTTTTTCTAGGAAAATTACTGATATATAAAAAGATATTTATATATATTCTTTCAATGAAAAAGTTTATAAAAAATTTTGCTTTACGAATTAGTTGAACTTTTTTTATTTTTAATATCTGCCTAATATTTTTTGGCGATTCCAATCTTTTATCATCATAACTCATTTTGTTAAAACTAATATTTATATGTAGGCTTATAATTTTTTTTTTGTTGTCTTTTGAAATAGTTTGTATTTGATTTATGGTTGTCTGTCTTCGATCAGTTAGATCTTGTATTTTTTTTTTTTTCAATGAAAAAGTTTTGAAATTCGTAGATTCAATGTTAATCGATAATTCATGAATTATCTCATTATTTCTTATCAAAGTCAAAGTTTTTTCTTTTTTGCTTTCATTAAATTCATGTATTTCTATTTGTTTCGATCCAAATAATAGAATTTGGTTCATTTTTGCTAATTCTTTTATTTGTTTTTTTATAAATTTAATGTTTTTAATAAACCCTTTTTTTCTTTCTTTTGAGATATTTAGAAAAAAATTTCTTCTTTTTTTAAAAATTATTAGAACTCTAAAACATTTATTTTTCAATTTTATCAATTTTTTTTTGAGTTGTTTAAGAATAGGTTCAAAAAATGAACGTTGTTTTCGTGGAGAACCAAAAGGAAGTTCAGTTTCCGTTCCAAAAACTGTTAAAAAAAAAAAATCATTTTTTTGTTCTTTATTTTTCATTGTATAATTATAAGTTTCTCGTCGCTTAAACTTAGATTTGTGCCAAGGTTTCAGACGAAAAGGAAATAGGATCTTTATCTGAATACCGTCTCTTAACCAGTTTTTAGGAAATTCTTTTTCTGATAATTGAACGCCGTTATAGGTACATTTAACATGCATTTCTCTTTTCCAATCCCTTAAATCTTCGGACCATTCGGGAAATTGAAATAATAGTATACGACCTATATTTTTAACTATTATCAATAATGGTAATATAATATATTTTCTCAAAATTGATTGGGTTATTAATACAAGACCTCTTATTACTTGAGCAACTACAAGCCTATCCCAGGCTTCTCCTATTTCTATCCGTGCTTTCTCTCTTCTTTTTTCTTCTTCTCTTTTGTTAGCTTTTTTTTTAGTACTTTCTTTTGCCCTTTTCTCTGTATAATCTATAATTTTGAATTCTTTGTTTTTCCGTACCCAATTTTGGAAATTTTTTTTAATTGTCTCGTAAATATCAAAAGAAAAAGAAACGTCTTTGTCTATTCGGTCCAAAAAAGTGGGGGAATGTACATTTGCTTCAAAGGCTTTCCAAATAACTGTTTTACGCCTTTGGGCTCGTAGCGAGCCTGTGATTATGTCTCGCCGAAAATCTGATTGTTGTGAATAACGTATCAAATAAATGTCGTCTGTTTCATCATCATTATTATTAGGATCCTGGGGATTACTAGAGGTATCGGTGTCTTCTAGATCATAATTAAAAACTACTACACGTTTGCTTTTTCTTGAACGAATCGGCGAATTCGTTTTCAAAATTTCTTCGTTTTCGCTCTCCTCTTGTTCTAAATTAAAAAAGTCGATTAATTTGTATGACCATCGAGGTACTTTTTTTTTTATTTCGTTTAGCTTAATAACTTGTTTTAGAATGTCTTTATTGTTAGGATCAGCCTGAACTATTTTCAATAGAATTTTTTTTTTTTTACCTTCCGGATTAATTTTTACTTGTTTATAGTCAGGAAATAAATGATTTTTTTTTAAATTAAAACTTGATGTTGCTTTTTCAGCAAATTCTTTAATTAAGTTCAACAAAAACCTAATTTCTTTTTTTAATGATTTTTTATCTATTCTATCAAATGCATTTTTTTTCTGTTCAAATTCGAAGTTATTAAAAATAAGAAAGAGATCTCGAATCTTATTTTTCCAACCCCCTTCTATGTAATTTTGTATGGAACTTTTGTCTTCGATTGAAAACGAAAAAAAAAATTTAATTTGTGCGCGGGATGCACTATTCAAGACGGGATCGTATACCTTAGGTAAGTATTCTTTTTTTGTATTATTCTTATATAATTTTAATTTACCTAATCTATTTTTTTTTTCGAGTACATTCAGGATAAGAGAATTTATATTTATATCTAGAGGTTTATCTAGAGTCTTGACTCTATTTAAAAATTTTGTGTTTATGTTTTTTCTTTTTTTTTTTTCATTATTAAAATTAGTATACAATTTTTCGGTGGAAAGTTTATTTAGTGTGAACAGAGACATCTTTTTTTGTATCATTTCAAAAAAAGTTGACAAACTGGGTGGATACGAAAACAAAATTCTTTCTTTTCCATCACTTTGACATGTATGAAAAAAATATTGTGACATTTCATTTTTTTTTAAGGTTAAAACATTTTCAAATATATTGTTTTTTATATACCGAAATGGCCGATTCCAGCCTTTATAACCTTTATATTTATAGTCGAAAAGACTATTCAATGTGGGTTTTTCATTTTGAAAGCGGAGGACATCTTTTTTTTCTTTAAATATTTCTAACTTCGAATTTTCTTTATTCCGATCCACATCCAGATAATAAGTTTCATAAACGGGTCTATTTTTATATTGTGTCTCGAATTCATCTTTTGTTTTTTCCTTTCCATTCACTCGTATCTCTTCCGTTTCATCGATTTTGTCCGGATCCTCCTTTTCTTCCGAAAAAAGGGAAGAAGAAGGATCTTCTTCGTTGGATCCCTCTTGTTCCTGTTTAGTCCCCTTCGTTTCTGAAGTTGTTTCTCCATCTGTTTCTTCCTCACTTTCCCCCCTTTCTGAGGTTTCTTTGAGTATCTTAGTAAGAATGGGTGACGGTATTCTGCCTAAATAGTAGACACAGGTAATAAATAAGAGAATACGAAAGATTCGAGCCATAAAATTTCTCAATTCTGACACTAGGTACTTATTAGATCTAATGTACTTATTAGATCTAATAGAATTATTTTGCTGTATCCAGACTACTACCAATCCACCCCATTTCATGAAAAAAATGTGACCAATTAACCAACCAACAAAACTACTTGTTAC